TGCACCCGCTTCAAGTCATGATGACTAATCAACCAATCTTGGGGTAAACAGTTTCCACTGCTTATCTTTACTTCCGCTTTCCTCTCGTACATAGGGAATGAGAATCAATCTTCTTACTGCGAATTCATAAGCTGTTTTGTTTCACTCATATAACTATCTGGTTTAGTTCATCGACCCAAATGATGAATAAAAAAATCAAGATATCTATTCAATACATTCAACCTCTTTCCTAGAAATAAAGGAAAGAAATAAAAGTTCATGTTCCAACGAATCACACGTAGAGATATTGATAACACACATGGAGTTAATGGTATTTCATAACTAATAGATTGAGCAGCAGCTCGTAGACCACCTGAAAAGGAATATTTATTATTCGATCCATATCCTGACATAAGAAGTCCAATAGGAGCAATACTGGAAATGGCGATCCATAAAAAAACACCTATACTGAGATCGGCTAGAACAAGGCGATAGCCAAAAGGAATTACTGAATAACTTAGTAGAATTGATATGACCGCTATGGATGGCCCGATACTGAATAAACGAATATCTCCTCTAGATGGGAGAAGATCCTCTTTGAAAAGCAGTTTGGTCCCATCCGCTAGAGCTTGAAGAATTCCCAAGGGACCAGTATATTCAGGCCCAATACGTTGCTGTATCCCTGCGGATATTTCTCTTTCTAACCACACAATCACGAGTACCCCTATTGTGATCCCCGATACAGGAGTAAAAATAGGGACAAGCATCCCTATAAGGCCATAGCCTTCTTTTAAAGATTCCGATCTGGAAAAAGAATTGATAGCTTGTACTTCTGTCGTATCAATTATCATTTCAACGATCAACTTCTCCCATAATGATATCTATACTACCTAGTATCGTCATGATATCAGCCAATTTCATTCTTTTAACTAGCTGAGGAAGAATTTGCAAATTTATGAAACCCGGTGGACGAATTTTCCATCTCCAGGGAAAAACACTATTATCTCCTATCAGAAAAATTCCTAATTCTCCTTTTGGGGCTTCTACTCTCACATAAAGTTCTTGTTTTAATAATTCAAAGGTGGGAGAAGGTTTTTTACTAATGAATCTATATTCAAAATCGTTCCATTCAGAATCCTTTGCTCTATCAAAGCGTCGGACTTCTAAATTCTCATAGGGTCCCCCCGGAATTCCTTCCAGAGCCTGTTGAAGAATTTTTATGGATTCCGTCATTTCACTGATTCGTACTAAATAACGAGCTAATGAGTCTCCTTCTTTTTGCCATTGGACTTCCCAATCGAATTCATCGTAACACTCATAATGATCAACTTTACGAAGATCCCATTGGATTCCGGAAGCTCGTAGCATTGGTCCTGATAAACCCCAATTTATTGCTTCCTCTCCACCAATAATGCCCACTCCTTCAACTCGTTCCAAAAAAATGGGATTCCGCGTAATAAGCTTTTGATATTCAACAACTCCTGTTAAAGAATAATCGCAGAAATCCAAACATTTATCTATCCATCCATGAGGTAGATCAGCAGCTACTCCTCCGATACGGAAATAATTATGCATCATTCGCATACCTGTGGCAGCTTCGAATAGATCATATAGCAATTCTCTCTCTCGGAAAATATAGAAGAAAGGAGTCTGTGCACCGATATCTGCCATAAAAGGCCCAAGCCATAACAAATGAGAAGCTATACGACTTAGCTCCAGCATAATAACTCTGATATAACTGGCTCTTTTAGGTACTTGAATATTTCCCAATTGTTCGGGGGCATTTACCGTTATTGCCTCTGTGAACATAGTAGCTAAATAATCCCAACGTGTTACATATGGCAGATATTGTATAATTGTTCGGTTTTCCGCAATTTTTTCCATCCCTCTGTGTAAATAACCCAATATAGGTTCACAGTCAATAACATCTTCACCATCTAGAGTAACAATGAGTCGAAGAACACCATGCATTGATGGGTGGTGAGGACCCATATTGACTATCATGAGGTCTTTTTTTGTAGCCGGTACAGTCATATGCTTTCTTCCCCGATTCATTATTCCATAAATTGTTGAAAACGAAACAAGGTTCATCAAAATTCAAGATCTAATAAACCAAAAAATTCAAATGAATCTTCAAATTAACGAGTTTTTGGCTCCCGAATATCCAACTGACCAATTAATTCCTTATAACGTACTCTATTTTTTTTTGACAAATAAGCCAGCAGCCGTTGACGTTTTCCCAGAATTTTTCGCAGACCTCTCTGAGATAAATAGTCTTTTCTGTGAAATTCTAAATGTGCAGTAAGTCTCCGTATCTTATTGGTGAAATTAAATACTTGAAATTCAACAGACCCTTTGTTTTTTTCTTTTTCTTCTTGCGGAATAACTGAGATAAATAAATTTTTTACCATAAAAAATAATAATTCTTCTCTCTTTTTTTTTTTTTCTTTCGTTCCCACAAATATGGATTTTACCGATCAGGAATAATAATAAAATGATAATCCCAGTCATTTCATTTCGATCTGGTACACACAATAATCTGGATTTATTCATATACTCATTTTTTCTATTTAAATGAAATTAATTTTAATGAAATTAATAAAATGAAATTAATCAAAATAAATCCAATTTCATTTGTAATTTGATTCGTATACAATACATAGAAAGGGATGGTCTATTTCTGGACCCACGAAAGAGAATGATTTGGACCTAAGAAGATTCTGTCGATTCATTCCTAGGTCCAATTGATACGTCATTGAATCAGTATCATGTGTCAGAATGTAATGTAACACAACGTGTGTGTACACCCGTCTGTCTTCATATATCGGCTATGATACATGATGTATATAAAATATACCATCAACTAATTCTGAATCGTGGATACATATATATTCTTGACATACTGAAACGACTGCCATTATTCGTATCAAACCAATAGCGATTCATACAAGCTAAATCTTCTAATCGATAATTGGGCCAAAGAAATAATTTGAATTGAATGAATTTATTTGTATCTGTATCAAGACACTTGTCCTCATACAAAAATTGCCCAGAGTTCCTTACGTTATTCTCATTGAAAAATACTGGATTTATATCCACAATATTCTCATTACTGGAATTGAAACACATTAAAATTCTCAAATTTCTACGACGTCTAGGAGATAGAATATTTTCAGAAACAAGCAAATCATAATGATTTTCATCTCCATTCACAAGCATCTTTCCGTGTTGTGCAATAGATCCATCAAAAGAATTCTCATCAACATATTTTTTTTCTCGGCATTCTCGATTAGTTTGGTGTTTACTCTTATGGACCAATGAAATACCTATGGTTTGATACATAATAAATTGTCCATCCCGTTTTATAGACAGACGAGTCGGTTCAATAATAAATATTCCCCTTTTTATCAATTCCGTAAGAGTCAGATCCTTCTGAATCAACATTACATCCAGGCGCATTTCTCCTCTTTGAATAGAGGATATAGCAATTTCCCTTGGATTTATCAGTCTAAGCAGGAGACAATATACCTTGATATTATTGATCATTCTTTGATTCAAAGAATCGTCCCATCTCAATTGAAAAAGCAAATATCTTTTCAGGAAGAACTCTAGTTCTTCTTCTTTGTTGCTCTTGTATTTTCTTTTCTTTCTCCTTTTTTGAATGTCTGATTCCGCGTAATCCTTTTCAACATATTTTTTTTGGTTTTGTGCATCTGATTCAAGATTCTCTTGGTTTCGTGCATCTGATCTAATATCCCCTTGGCCCGGCTGTTCTTTTTCTTTATTTCGGTTCTCTAATTCAAGATATTCTTTTTGATTAGATGATATACGAAGATCTTTTTTTTGATTTCCGTTGATGTTTTTATTTTCACTAATGTTTTTATTTTCACTAATGTTTTCATTTTCACTAATGTTTTCATTTCCATTAAAATTTAAAAGAAGTAATTTGATTGGTATGATCCATGGTTTCATTTTATATGTATCATAAAGTCGCACAAATTCTGGGAAGAACCAAGATTCCAGATTCGATATGGGACGATATCGCATTTCTTCATTCATTCCCATCCAATCAAAAAAGTTTTTTTTTTGATTGGGTGGTTTGATTTCTTGATGAATCGTGAAATAAAAAAGATCTTTCTTATCAATTATTTCATAATTATTAATCCCATTCTTATTATTTTTATTAATATTGGTCCCAGTATCCATATCGGTCCAGGTATCAATATCAGTCCAGGTATCAATATCGATATTTTTTCTAAGACAAAAATTGAGAATTCTCCACTCAAAATATTTTCTATCCGTATTTTTACCTGTATCCATAATAGACTCTTCTCCTAGATAATCACTAATAGCTATATCCCCCAGTACATAAGATGATTCGGGTTTAGGTGTGTTGTCATTATAGGGAATCTCTCGGCCCCCGTTTATTTGTAACGGGGATACATAAATATAGGAGCTCTTACTATCCTCAGAATTCATATATTTATATGATAAAAGATCATATCCGTAGTGTTTTTTAAATTTTTCTTTTTGATTCAGCAATGAATTCACTGCGCAATCATTTTCTTTCTCGTAATGAATGAATTGGTCTTTTTCTTTTTCATATGAATCCAAATTTTTTGAGTCTTTATTTTGAATCGTACGACGCTGATTGACTCTAGTTCGCCATTTTTTCGATACTAATCTAGACCATCTATTCTGAGATAAATTGTATTGATAATGACGCTTTAACCAGTTTTTCCATTCATTCATTCTGGAATTCGGAAGTTTCTTATGTCTTGATTTGGAATCCAAAATTCCTCGTGTACAGTCCTTTATTCTATGCTTAATAAAAGGAGATGCGCCATGATATTGAAGTACAGATCTCAAGTGATACTTGTTAATAACTTCTTGGTTTTGTGATAATTTGTAAAATACATATGCTTGGGACAAGAAAGATAAGTCACAATAAATATGTGAATTATTATTTCGAATATTCAAAATAGAAAGTGACTTTTGGGTAGTCGAAATAAACTGAATTTTATTTTGATTTGTTTCATCAATTCCTTCTTTATTTGTTTCATTATTGTAAATATATTTATCGATAAGATTTTTTGTTGATTCAAGGAAAAGTTGTGCATTGATCCTGGGAATATTAATGGCACATAGAAAGATATCCATGTATATTATTTCAATGAAATATTTTATAAAATATTGCGATTTACGTATTAATCGGGCACTTATTTTTTTTGATCTCTGCCAAATATGTTTCTGTGATTCCGATCTTTCATCATCAAAACTTGTCTTGTTAGGACTAATATTTCTATCTGTAGTTAGAAATATTTTTTTCTTGTCTTTTTTTATTCTTTCTATTTGATTTTTGATTGTGGTTGTACTATCAGCCAGATCTTTCATTTTTTTTTCTGTCAGTGAATAATTTGTCCAACCCATGGATCTAATTTGAATAGTCGATTCGTGAGTAATCTTATTACTGATTATGGAATCTTTTCCAGTTTCACTCGGTTGATAGCCTTTCCTCAATCCAAATAATAAAATGGAGTTCACTTTTGTAAGCTCTTTCATTATTCTTTTTATAAATAGAACTATTTTGATAACCCATCTTATTTTTTCTTTTGAGACCTTTAGACACCATTTTGTTCTTTCTTTTAAAATTTTTAAAACTCGAAAATATTTTTTTTTAACTTTTCTCATTTTTTTTTCGAGTTCTTTAAAAATGGGTTCAAAAAAGGAAGGTTCTTTTCGTGGAGAACCAAAAGGTAATTCAGTTTCCATTCCCCAGACCGTTAAAAAACAAAAATTTTCTTTTTTTCCTTTGTTTTTCATTGGATCCCTATGATGAAATTGTAGTTTAGATCCCCGCCAAGGTTTCAGACAGAAAGGGAATAAGATCTTTATCTGAATCCCGTCTGTTAACCAGTTTTTCGGAAATTCTGTTTCTGATAATTGAACACCATTATAGGTGCATTTAACATGCATTTCTTTATTCCACTCCTTCAAATCCTCGTACCACTCGGGAAATTGAAATAATAACATACGACCAAGATTTTTAGCTATTATCAATGAAGGCAATATGATGTATTTTCTAAAAATCGATTGGGTTACTAACATAGAACCTCTTATTGCTTGAGCAAATATAATAGTATCCCAAGTTTCTGATATTGTTATCCGTTCATTCTCTTCTTTTTGCTCTTTCTTTTTTTTCTCTTTTTCTTTTGCCTCTTCTTCCTCAGAATCTGAAGTTTTGAATTGTGGATCCTTCCCCATCCAATTCCTAAAAAATGGATTAATCATTCCGGAGATATCAAAAGAAAAAAAAAATGTTTTGTCTATTCTGTCCAAAAAAAGCGGGGAATGCACATTTGCTTGAAACATTTCCCAAGTCACTGTTTTACGTCTTTGAGCGCGCATGGATCCTTTGATTAGATTCCGACGAAAATCCGATTGTTGTGAGTAACGTATCAAAGCCACCTTTTCCGCTTGATCACTATCACTATTAGTATTAGTACTAGTATGAGTATTGATATTCTGATCGTTATCAGTATAAATTACCACACGTTTGGCTTTTCTTGAACGAATACCAGGATCCTCTGTCGGTCTTTCCTCACTTTCCGCCTCTTGTTCTTCCAAATCGTCGGTCAATTTATATGACCATCGAGGAACCTTTTTGCCGATTTCCTCTATTCCAATGGATTTATTTCTAATAGTTTGATCGTTTGGATCAGTTTTAACTGCATCGAATAGAAATTTCAAACGTTTCATTTGATTTTCTGAATCAAGTCTTCTTTGTTCGGCCAATAAAGTAAGTCCTTTCAAATTCAAACTAGGTCTTGATTCTTCAGCTAATTCACTGATTGAGTTCAAGAAATGATCAATGTCTGGCGATACTAATTCTTTATTAAATGCATCCATTTTATCTTCAAATTCTTGGTAATCAGAAAGATTGGGGAGGATGAGGATACCATGAATCCTATTTATCCAAACCATTCCTGTGGAATCCTCTGTCGAAATGATTGAATCATCCATGATTGGACGTGAATATCCTTTTTTTATTGTTCCACGATATGGTCCGTTCAAAAAAGGATCATACACTTTAGGCAAGCATTCTTGTTCATTCTCATCATTGCACAATCTTATCCTTTTTTCGAGTACATCTAGAGCAAGGGATCCCTTGTCTAGAGTTTCCATTCGATTTCTGAACTCATTGCTCAAGTTGTGCCTTTTTTGTTCATTAGTATAAACCCAATGATTATACAGATCTTTTGGGGATCGTTTTTCTGTCATGCACAAAGGAATATTTCTTTGTATCATTTTCCAAAAAGTCGACAAACTAGGCGGAAATGTAAAAGATATTATTTTTTTTCCACTACTTGGACATGTGGAAAAAAAATATTGTGACATTTCTGTTCGTACAGAATTTTCCAAGCGATCGTTTTTTATATAGCGCAATGGACGATTCCATCGTTTATAGTCGAAAAGTTGAGTCGATAAAGGTTTTTCAAACCAAAAATGGAATTCCTCTTT